AGAAAAGTCTATCTATTTTATTTAGTTATTCAGTTAAACTTAAACCAATGATTCGTTATTGGAACAGATAGCAACAACCATTTCATCCGACATGCGTAGTTTTGATTTTCCAATGGATTTACATCTTTCATTAATGGAAATTTTTTGATGTAGTGAGTAATAGCTCTGGTTATTCGCTGTTCAAAAATTCTTGTTTAGGCAGTTCATACCATCCATACATAGTGTTTTGATCTAAGATTTCAACTCTTCCGTCTTTCAGCAGTAGCATATTGTTCCGTGGAGCTAAGGTCCAAAATATGGAAGAAAGGGGTGTTTCCACGACTCTACCACTCAGTCAATTCTCTTCCACTTAATCCCTATTTCATGGCCACATATTTTTCCGGCTAAGTAATGGGAAACCTTTCTACTGTTACATGAATCCGATTTTCATTTCATCCGGGAAAAGCCATCTTTTTCTCAACAATGTCTTTGTCATTTGATCGAACAGCCTTCTGTTAGATAGGAACAGATTTGATAAATACTGATAATACTCAGATGGATTATTAGAACGGAAAAATTCATTAGATAATGAACTACTGGTTTTAAGCCATCTCTTCCGACGCTTCCAGAATTCGAAGTCCTTTTCTTCCATATTCGGGAAAAACAAGTCTTCCCTTACAGATTTAGAGGGCTCCTCTTGAGTAGGGGGATCCCCTTCGTAAATCAAACGCATCTTCTTTAGCATCTCTTCACCTGCAGAGAATTCTTCATGTGAAAGCACATAGGGAGAGGGCGAATCGTTGAATAGGGAAGAGAGTGGATCTCCAGGTTCCCAAAGGAATCGCCTTCCTCGAAAAAGGCCTTTTTCTTTGGAAGAAAATACATCTCGTATCCGGTACTGCGCGATTCTACTCTCCCAATCATTCTCTTCATACTCATACTCTTCATCATCATCCTTCCCAACCTTTCCATACTCACGCCTTTTATAATAACGCTTCCGCCCGCCCTGCTGAAATAACCTGGCCCAAGGGAAAAATCCCATATCTTTGATCCAATCAAATACAAAGTCCAGGGGGCGCCATATTCTAGGACTCCAAGCTATGCGCTCGAGTACGTCCTCTGCACTCTCTTCTACTGCACTCTCTTCTAGTGAAAACCCCGTGTCGTATTGTTGATAGATCAAGCTCCGATCAAAGATAGAACGAACTCCATTTTGGATCATATCTAAGGGATTCCTTGGTTTGGGCCGAACAAGCAATGTCACTCGATCATTATCAAACTGACTGCAATCTTTTTCTGTCCACAAGGGTCCCACCAGAGCGCCTTCTAGTTCTATTAGGCCATGAACTAGATCAGAATCATTCTCAACGAGTCTATAAGAAGTGATCTTATTTTTTTCATCGGATCCGGATAGAGACCAAAGGTCTTGAGCGATCGATCCGGCAGAACAGCTCAAAATATAAAGAAGTATCGTTAATTTCTTTATGCTCGTTCCAAGTTCGAAGTACCATTTGTACAAATAAGAATCCCCCTCGTCAGGTGATATCCTCTTCAGATAGATAGATATAGGATCTATGAGGCACTTACTTAGAAATACATTTTGTGCAACAGCCCTTCCTATCTGATAGAAAAGCATCTCACGACCCCGAATCCGTCTTACACGGGATCGCAAATACCAAGTTTGTCTATGAAGAACAGATCTAATTGTATTAGTGTCTATAATTGATTTCTTCTGTGCAATACTAATCGATAGGGCCTCATTGGTAAGTGCTGCAAGATCTTGTACATTGGCCCCCAATCCATGAGTATGGAACATTTTCTTTTCCAAGTGAAATCCCTTAGTATATGAAAGGGTGAAAAAGTGCTTTCGTTCTTGTGGACTAAGAAGCCTTCGTATCTTAATGCATGTATTTAATTTATTCGGAGCTATTAGATAGGGATCCACTTTTTGGGGAATATGAGTCGAAGCAATAACAAGAATCTTTTGACTTTGCCAATCCTGGGGGATATCGTTCACGAATAGACCGAAGGATAAGTCCATCGACTCGATCCAATTCAGATTATGAATGTTTGGAATCCATATTATGCAAGGAGACATTGCTCTTGCTAATTCGAGTTGAAGGATGAGAAAAAATCGGTCTATGAACCACGGTAGCAAACACGTAACTGGCGACTCATTCATCATAGTTACAAGCTCCAGCTCCCTATCCCCAATATCGTCATCCTCAATAAAACCGTCACTCTCCTCAAGATCGATCCTATTATCAAATACCACCACATCGCCACCATCCTCAAAATCTTCGTCAACCTCCCCACTATCATCAAAAATAAAATTGGAATCCATGACCTTGTTCAGAAATACTTTAATGAAAGGAACATTGGAGTTTGTCGCTAGGTATTTGACCAAATAGGATCGTCCAGTTCCTATAGAACCTATCACTAAAATACCCCTAGAGGGGGATAGGGTGGTTAAGCGGAGCGAAAAGGGTTTTCCATGAGATGAACGATTAGCCCCATACGG